AGAACAGAACATAATAGGGCGTCCTCCGATTGTTTCATAGAGACAATAAGGGACGGTAAGGATTAGATCAAAACAAAATGGGAAAGAAATAGGGTATGGGTTGGGTAGTGATCTACCTTTCTTCTATTTTTTTAGACTTTTTACTTAACTTAATGAAGGACAACAAAAGAAAGAATAGATTTTTAGTATTTCTACATATTAGTAGCATTTCTTTGATACTTCCAAGGGGGTCTCCGCATATTTTGCTTGTGCTTAATCTTTTCTGATTATACTAGAAATCTTATAAGACCCCTTATAAGTTAGAGTTGGATTTATTGGATTGTTTCATCAACGACGTTAGGTCAGAATTTTTGACTCTGCGCCAGTGATTCCACTATTATTTATTAGTGAACAATAATTCAAGAATTCCTTCATAGATAGGGGACATAATTCACATGGATATAGTAAATCTCGCTTGGGCTGCTTTAATGGTAGTCTTTACATTTTCCCTTTCACTCGTAGTATGGGGAAGAAGTGGACTCTAGAAGTACTACTAATTGTAATTGAGTTTAGGAATTAAACTGGATCCTTTTTTTTTTTTTTATAAATCGTTCAGTTCTGAAAAGCTTTTTTTAGTTGAAATTTCATTATTTCAACACTATTTCAATTTAAAATTCAATTTTTAAATTGAAATAGAAATAAAAAAATATCTGCATTTCAAAATTCTCTTGGGTTTTCGTGTAGTAATATAGTTTATGAATAATATATATGAAGAATACTCTTTCAATCAAACAAATATTTCAATTATTTCCGTGTTTGTATTTCGAAAGTAAAAAGAATACAAAGTAAAAGAAATACAAATGGTAGTAAATTTATTCCAACTGAATTCTTGATCAATTTTCGATTTCGATGAACCGACTCTTACTAAAATTAGATATGGACCGTGAGGAAGAGTTGCACTTTTTTTATTTTACTTTTTTGTTTCCCTTTATTCAAAGAGAAAATAGTTCTGTTATTACATTACGTAGATACACATTTTCTATCGGAAACAACACAGACATAGTAGTTCTCTAACGAGATACTACACAGACTAAAATATTGTCTTGGGCGAGTCACATATTGCGCACTTCCCGTTTGTTTTAATATTTTGGAAATTTTATTTATGTTGTACTTGTTTTATTGAACTCACTGTTCAAACGTTAAAAGAGGTTTACTAATCCTTCCCCCCCCCCCCTTTTTTTTTTTTGAAATCCGAAGAAGTTTCCATAGATCATATGTCAACTGATCGATCAATGACTTCTTCGTCGGAATGCTAATAAAAAGATTACTTTATTTTCTTTTATTATACCCATCGAAGAGGCCCTTGATTCTTTTGATGGGATTCATATTGAAAATAATCAGCAATCCAGGAATTAGAATCGTACGAGTCGCTTTTCAATTATTTCAAATTGATTGAAATCAACACAAATTAAATACAAGACAGATGGATAAAGCAAAGAAATAGAATTGGGGGGGCACTATATACATTATATTATATATAATATGTAATTGATATCGATATATACCAATATATAGGAATATGACGATACTATTGTAGATTGATCTCTATTAAATTAACCCGGATTACAATACACCTTATATACACTACAATAACAATAGTAGATAGTATGGTAGAAAGATTCAGATATTTCTTTCTACCATACTATCGTATTTCATAGAATACGGCTAATTCTAGTCTGCCCATTTCATTTAAGACGCGAAATTTGAATCCCTTTCTTCTCTTCAATTATTGATAAGAACTAAAAAGTCAAGTTTAATTCAAATTAATCACCTTGGCTGACTGTTTTTACGTATATTATAAGTAAAAAAGCGGTAGGAACTAGAATAAACAGTGCAGTAGCAATAAATGCGAGAATATTTACTTCCATAATCTCATTGTTTCATTTTTCTTTAATTCGCAATAACTCGGGAGTTAATCCCATAGAGATAATAAATCTTTCGCTTGTAAATTCAATGGGATGAATTACATCTTGATGATATCGAATCGGATCAATATCATGAATAACAATATCTGCACTATCAAATCAACTCATCGTCAAGAATTGAATAGTATAACATAGGAAGATCTTTTATCCATACCGAACTCCAAATTTTATTCCTGATCCAACCAATAATAATAATTCCTTTTTTTTTTTTTTAGCATTCTTTTTCATTCTTTCTTTTCTATCACCTACCGCCCTCTTTGTACAACCATCTGATGAAGTATCATTGAACCGCCCTTATACTTACCACTGATTCTAAACAACCCCCAACAAACAATAGAAGCTAAATAAAAAAAAAAAAAAAAGAAGAGGGATTGCCGTTGGGAATGAAATTCTACTTACTTTCTTTCACAAAAAATCTTTCACAAAAAATAGAGAGCGGAATTGTTATATTTTTTTATTGGATCCGTCGGGACTGACGGGGCTCGAACCCGCAGCTTCCGCCTTGACAGGGCGGTGCTCTGACCAATTGAACTACA